TTCTTACATTTTCGTTACTATTTTCATTACTATTAATTCGATATGTGTTTAAAAAATAAGTTTTTTCATTGTTTTTCGTCGTTAATAAATATAATAAACGCAAATTTTTTTTAATAATTTCGGGTCCTTCTTTATCTTTACCCCATAGAGACATTGAATAGAACGAACTGCTTTTTTTGCCACTGTAAGTTTGAAAATAAACGTTTAAATGTCCTTCAAAAGCAAGTAAATAGATCCGAAACATATAAAATGCAGTTAATCCTGCTGTGGACCAAGCTATTATTGCAAAAATAGGTGAATACAACCAACTATCATTAAGAATTTCATCTTTGGACCAAAAACAAGCAAGGGGTGGAATACCAGAAAGAGAAAGTGTACCCAATAAAAAAGCAGTTTTTGTAATTGGTACATGTTTTCTTAAACCGCCCATAAGAACCATATTCTGACTTTTATCTGGAGAATATCCAACAATAGCTTCCATCGCATGAATAATTGATCCAGATCCTAAGAACAACAATGCCTTCGAATAAGCATGAGTAATCAAATGAAATAAAGCAGCTCGATAAGACCCCATACCTAGAGCTAACATCATATAACCCAATTGAGACATTGTAGAATAAGCTAAGCTTTTCTTAATATCTTTTTGAGCAAGAGCTAAAGTGGCTCCTAAAAATAATGTTATTATACCTATCAAAGCTATTAGATTTAGAATGTAAGGTATAACTATGAAAAGAGGAAGAAGCCGAGCTACAAGAAAAATTCCTGCTGCTACCATAGTAGCGGCATGTATAAGAGCCGAAATGGGGGTAGGCCCTTCCATGGCATCAGGTAACCATACATGAAGTGGAAATTGGGCGGATTTAGCAACAGCGCCGGCAAATAATAGGGAGGCGCATAAAGTAACAAATAAAAAATTAACTTCATTATTAGAAACCAAGTTATTGAATATTTCAAACAAATCCCGAAATTCGAAACTACCTGTTATCCAATAAAAACCCAAAATTCCTAATAATAAACCAAAATCCCCGACACGATTAGTTACAAACGCTTTTTGACAAGCATTCGCGGCACTGGGTCGTGTGAACCAAAAACCTATTAATAGATAAGAACACACTCCAACTAATTCCCAAAAAATATAAATTTGTATCAAATTAGAACTAGTAACTAATCCCAACATTGAAGTATTGGAAAAACTCATATAAGCAAAAAATCTCAAATATCCCTGATCATGAGACATATAATTGTCACTATAAATAAGAACCATAATTCCAACAGTAGTGATTAATATCGACATAATAGAAGTAAGTGGATCAACCAAGCAGCCAAATTCTAAAGAAAAATCATTATTGATGGTCCAAGACCATACATATTGATAGACAGAATTATTATTTATTTGCTGAATAGAAAAAAGGGCTGAAAAAACCATAACTATACTTAATAATAAAACACTAGGAAAAGCCCACATACGGCGAAGATTTTTTGTTGCCGTTGGAAAAAGTAGAAGTCCTGTTCCAATTAAGATAGGAACTGGAAGTGGAATGAAAGGTATAATCCATGAATATTGATATGTATATTCCATAAAAAAATAAAAAAAAAAATTATCTTAATTAATTGTTTCTGAGTCACCGGTTCTTATTTCTTTTCTTTTGAAAGGGGTCGGTTAATAAAAAAAAATTAAGATATATAAAATAAAACTTAAATAGAATTTTCTAGCCTTAATTATTCTGAATCTTTCCAAACTACTTCAAATATTTAAAATCAAGAGGTTATAATTGGTCAAATGATATAAATAAGTCACTAGTGAAAAATAAATACGTATTTAATTTTATTAATACTGAATTGTTAATATTAAATTCAAATTTTTAAATAAAATTTTATGAAGATAAAAAATGAAAATTATAATTTTCATTTTAATTATTACGTATTACAATAATTTTTTTATATCTATAGAACAAGGATAAATAATTATACCAAAAACAGTATTTGATATGAATCATAAAGCCCATAACTAAAACTATTTATTGTAATTCGGTTATTTAGAATCATTAACCAATTTGTTTTGTAACTCATTGTTTGTCTTCCATTACAATAAAAGCTATTTGTAGGAAATGCTATGATATCCAACACTTTAATTTTACGGAAAAAAAAAGGGGGCAAATAAAATGCCTTTAAATTCTGTATTTTGTATCCTTTAACAGATTAACTACTAGTCTCATTTGATAATTAAAATTTTGTGGACTCTTTCTTCGAGCTTGAACAATTAAATTAATATTAAATTAATTAATATAATAGAAAAAATTATTAAAGTTTTTTTTTTAATTAAGCGGGAGAAGGGTTGGGTTATTAAACTTTTAGATTTTTTTATTACATGTATAAATGTAACACGACGAAAATAGAAAGAAAACGAAACGGACAATCTTTCTTTTTTTTTTTTTTATTATTATTTTTTTTTTTTATTTTATCAACTTCAATCTATTTGGCATAGTGTACCTTATCGTTCTTATTAATATTTTATGTGATTTTTAACCCCCCCTTTTTTTTTGGAGTCTAATTTAGAGAAAAAATAGATAGAGAATAGTAAAGAACAATTGATTTTGAACAATAGATGTCTTTCACATCCAACCGAAAAACCTATTATAACTTTTTAATGGCAGTTCCAAAAAAGCGCACCTCTATTTCAAAAAAACGTATTCGTAAAAATATTTGGAAAAGGAAGGGATATAGGGCAGCATTGAAAGCTTTTTCGTTAGCGAAATCTCTTTCTACCGGGAGTTCTAAAAGTTTTTTTTGTGTAACAAATAAATAATCTGAATCGTTCTAATAACTAATAAAGTAATATAATTTTGTTTATAGTTTATTTATAAGATTTATAAGTTATAAAAATGATAAATAATATTTATCAATTATAATTAATATTAACATCATAATAGTATAGTAAAAGATTAACATCATAATAGTATAGTAAAAGAATAAATATTAATATATAAGATAAATTACAATATAAACAATATACATTAAAAATAAAATAAATAAAAAAGAATTAGTCTCATAATGTTTTAATTTAAAACAAATATAAAATTGAATTTGTTTTACTTTAATTTGAAGCCAAATTTTTCTTTCGTTTCTGATATAGATAAGAATTCTGTTGTCTACTGAATTCTAAAAATGAATGGTACTTTTTTGTTTGAAAAAAGGGTAAACGCAAGCGCAAGGTTTCGCCTTTCATTTTAGTATGTTTTATCATTTTCCGGATGGGGATTATCACTTTCCCCATCGCCCTTACTCAATAATAAAAAGAATTTTTTTTAGTTATATTTTTTATTTTATATTATAAAGAAGAGGTCGTTGAAACTAATTGATTAAGTTTAAAATGTTTTTTATAATCTTTTAAACCATTATTTTGGGTTTTAGAAATTATTATCACTATATAAATTCCTTAAACCCAATTAAATTAATATTAATAAAAGCCCCGTTTCCATTTTTAGGTAGTTATATGACGAATGCGCCAATTTTGAGTGATCTATTTTAGATCCTATGTTTCGATTGGAAGATCGATCAAGATATAATATATATATATTAATTAAAAAATTTATAAAATATTTTGAAGTACGGTACAATTTCTATACGAAATTTTTTTATATGATTGATACGACCATCCCAAATACCTAACTTAATGGGTTTGCTAAATCTTAACGCAAATTCTCTACACAACAAAAAATCCTAACGCAACCTAACTATGCAAATATTTACATAAATCTTTTGAGTGTATCGCTGAAATTGTGTTATATAAAAATTCTATTTTTTTATTAATCGATAAAATGCATTTTTTATTTTAGATTAATAAAATAAATGATAAAAGAAATTAATCATTAAAAAATGCAAACGAGGCAGAACATTTTTTTTACTTATATCCAGGGATTGAAGTAAAAATTATATAGTTACAACTGTTACATTTTAGTTTTAGGAGAGCATAAAGTAATAGTCTACGAAAAAATACATTGTTAGTTCAGTTAAATAAAATTGACATCCTAAAATACTAAATAACTAAATAAAAAAATACTAAATTAAATAACTAAATAAAAAGATAATAATAAGAAAAATAAATATTATTAACGTTAACGAAAACGTTTTAATCCCTAATTTTTAAACAAGTTTTTATTCATCAATTTGAATGGTTTCCTAAAAAAAAATATTGGATTGAATTAACTCCTTCAAGCTCGACGATTGAATAAAAATAGGTTATTATGATTTCGAATAAGCCGCTATGGTGAAATCGGTAGACACGCTGCTCTTAGGAAGCAGTGCTAGAGCATCTCGGTTCGAGTCCGAGTGGCGGCATGGCATCTTCTAAAAGAGTAAGTCCTATAATGAATTCAATTCCAATTCCAGATTTCAATTCCTATAATTGAGGGACGCCCTTATTAATTTAATAATTTTTATGATATTTTCAACTTTAGAGCATATATTAACTCATATATCCTTTTCGATCGTTTCAATTGTAATTACAATTCATTTGATAATTTTATTAGTCGATGAAATCGTAGGACTAGATGATTCGTCAGAAAAGGGGATGATAGCTACTTTTTTCTGCATAACAGGATTATTAGTTACTCGTTGGATGTATTTGAGGCATTTACCATTAAGTGATTTATATGAATCATTAATTTTTCTTTCGTGGAGTTTTTCCATTATTCATATTATTCCGTATTTTAAAAAACATAAAAACCATTTAAGCGCAATAACCGCGCCAAGTGCTATTTTTACTCAAGGTTTTGCTACTTCGGGTCTTTTAACTGAAATGCATCAATCCGCGATATTAGTACCCGCTCTCCAATCCCATTGGTTAATGATGCACGTAAGTATGATGGTATTGAGCTATGCAGCTCTTTTGTGTGGATCATTATTATCACTAGCTCTTCTAGTCATTACATTTCGAAAATTCATAAGGATTTTTAGTAAAAGCAATAATTTAGAAAATGAGTCAGTTTACTTTAGTGAGATTCAATACGTGAACGAAAGAAACAATGTCTTACGAAACACTTCTTTTATTTCGTCTCAAAATTATTACAGGTATCAATTGATTCAACAATTGGATCGTTGGAGTTATCGTATTATTAGTCTAGGGTTTATCCTTTTAACCGTAGGTATTCTTTCGGGAGCAGTATGGGCTAATGAAGCATGGGGATCATATTGGAATTGGGATCCAAAGGAGACTTGGGCATTTATTACTTGGACCATATTCGCTATTTATTTACATATTCGAACAAATAAAAATTTTGAAAGTGTAAATTCTGCAATTGTGGCCTCAATGGGCTTTCTTATAATTTGGATATGCTATTTTGGGGTTAATCTATTAGGAATAGGGTTGCATAGTTATGGTTCATTTACATTAACATCTAATTGAATAAAAGACTTGACGAATATAAACATAGGACGGCATACAGGTATATATACGAAAACTTCATGTAAACAATCAAGAACCATTTGAATCATTTCCATTACGTGATTCAAATGGTTCTCACAAATTCAAAAGATATCTAGTTATAATAGAATTCCAATTTATTTTTTTTACTTAAAAGAATATAAAAGACTCATTTTTTTATTGTACAATCAACCATTTTTAAAATCATGGGATTTCAGTTTCATTTTTTGGTTTACTCACAAAAACTATCGAAAAAAATAATTGGATATAATAGCTTCGACCTTGTCAACTGATAATGATAAAACGAAATCGGGATAAACACCAATACCTATTACAGGTAAAAGGATAGAGATCGAAACAAATAATTCTCGCGGTCCAGAATCAAAAAAATAAGAGTTTGGGGCATTAAAAAGCTTGTATCCATAGAACATCTGGCGTAACATAGATAATGAATAAATAGGAGTTAATATCATTCCAATTGCCATTACAAAAGTAATTAATATTTTTGTCATTAAAAGATATTTTTGACTAGTAAGTATTCCAAAAAAAACTAACAATTCGGCAACAAAACCGCTCATGCCCGGTAATGCAAGAGAAGCCATTGATAAGATACTGAAAGTCGTGAATATTTTTGGAATTGCGATAGCCATTCCGCCCATTTCGTCGAGATAAACAAGACGTATTCTATCATAACTCGTTCCGGCCAAGAAAAAAAGCGCAGCGCCAATAAATCCGTGAGAGATTATTTGTAAAATGGCTCCGTTGAGTCCTGTATCGCTTATAGAACCAATTCCTATAATTATGAAACCCATATGAGATACAGAAGAGTAGGCTATTCTTTTTTTTAAATTACGCTGACCGGGAGATGTTGAAGCTGCATAGATTATTTGAATTGTGCCTACTATAATCAACCAGGGAGAGAATATAGAATGGGCGTGGGGTAATAATTCCATATTGATCCGAACCAATCCATACGCTCCCATTTTTAATAAGATTCCGGCTAAAAGCATACAAGTACTGTAATGTGCCTCTCCATGGGTGTCTGGTAACCATGTATGTAAGGGTATGATCGGTGATTTGACAGCAAAAGCAATAAGAAATCCAATATAGAATATTATTTCCAGTGCTACAGGATACGATTGATTAGCTGATGTTTCAAAATTTAATGTTGGTTCATTGGAACCATATAAACCAATACCCAAAACTCCCATTAATAAAAAAACGGAACTTCCTGCAGTGTACAAAATAAATTTTGTAGCTGAATACAAACGTTTCTTTCCCCCCCACATGGATAGAAGTAGATAAACTGGAATTAATTCTAACTCCCACATGATGAAAAAAAGTAAAAGGTCTCGAGAAGAAAATGGTCCTATTTGACCGCTATACATTGCTAACATCAGAAAATGGAATAGTCGGGAATCTCGAGTAATCGGCCGAGCCGCTAAAGTAGCTAAAGTTGTGATAAATCCTGTCAGTAAAATGGGTCCTATAGAAATTCCATCTATTCCCAATCTCCAGTAAAAATCAAAAAAATCGATCCATTTATAATCCTCTGTCAGTTGCATTAATGGATCATCCAATTGGAAACGATAACCGAATGCATAGGTTGTTAGAAGGAGTTCTATTATGCATATACCTATAGTATACCACCGAATTATCTTATTTCCTCTATGAGGGAGAAAGAAAATTAAGGAACCCGCGAATATTGGCAAAACTACAACTAGCGTTAACCAAGGAAAATTATTCATGGTAAAAACAAGATAAACTTGGACCAGAAAAACCCGTGCTCAAAATAAATAGTTTTTGAGCGCGGGTTTTTGTCGGTAAAGGTAAAAAAATCAAATGTATTCAAGTAGGGTTTTCTGGAACGTATTAATAAGCCAGACCCATACTTCGAGTTGTTTCATGCCATAAATAAACTCGAACACTCAAGAAATCTGTCGGACAGGCGGATTCACATCTCTTACAACCGACACAGTCCTCTGTTCTTGGAGCAGAAGCAATTTGCTTAGCTTTACACCCGTCCCAAGGTATCATTTCTAATACATCCGTTGGGCAGGCGCGCACGCATTGAGTACACCCTATACACGTATCATAAATCTTTACTGAATGTGACATTTGGATCTATAAATTTTTGAATGTCAGAAAGTTTCGATCTAGTAAACTTGTAAATGAATCATATATTTAGACACCAGATGAATCAATAATTTATCATAATTTTTCTAATCAATCTACTTCTGGATTGACTCATGCGATAGAGCCAAGATACTTTAATTTCTTACATTTTTGAAAACATGTATTATTACGTAATGTATGGTGATGGTAATTCTAATTTATGAATATTCGAATTTATATGATTAATACTACTTATTCAACAAATTCGATTGATTGATACGAGTTGATTTTCTGTTACGATAAATTGATGAAACAATAGCCGGGCCAATAGCTGCTTCAGCGGCTGCAATAGCTATAACAAAAATTGAGAAAATATTTCCTTTTAATTGGCGACTATCAAAAAAATCAGAAAATGTTACGAAATTCATATTAACCGCATTCAGTATAAGTTCAAGACACATAAGGGCTCTAACCATATTCCGGCTCGTGATCAATCCATAGATACCGATAGAAAATAAGTAGGCACTCAAAACAAGTACATGTTCGAGCATCATTGACCAACTCCTTATCAATTTCGATTCATTTCAATATGAACTGAACAACAATTCAACAGATTCAATTGACTAGAATAAAAAAAAGTACGGAACAAAGGCAGATTTTCTATTGTTAATAGAATAGATTGAATAATTTCTATTTTAGACATAAACAATCTTTAATTAAAGGGAAATAAATGTAATGTAATGTAATAAAACCGAACAGAGTTTAATGTGCATTGCTAATTCTATAAATTTTTTACTGTCGCGCCACGGCAATTGCACCTATCAAAGCGGCTAAAAGAATTATCGAAACGAATTCAAATGGAAGAAAAAAATCTGTTGATAAATGAATTCCAATTTGTTGACTATTACTTATCAAATCTTGCTCTATAATCTGGTTTGATCTTGTAGTCCAAATAATTCCGTACCATGACGTATCCGTAATAATAATCATGAGTAAAACAAAAATACTTGTACAAACTGGCAAAGTAACCACATCCCCAATGGTCCAAAGATTCAAATCTTTGTAATATTCTGAACCATTCATGAACATCACAGCAAATACGATTAAAACATTTATAGCTCCCACGTAAATAAGGAGTTGTGCAGCAGCTACAAAATAAGAGTTTAATAGAATATAGAATAAGGATATACAAACAAGAACCAGTCCCAATGAAAAGGCAGAATAAATGGGGTTGGTAAATAATACCACCCCCATACCTCCTAGTATAAGAACCGATCCCAGAAAGACTAAAAGAAAATCATGTATTGGTCCGGGCAAATCCATTATATGTAAAATAAGAGATAAATAAATAGAAATGTTTTTCATGACCTTATTGAGACCCGACCAGAAAATTTTTTTTTTATGATTTTTGAGCAATTCCTAATTTAATCCTAAGTAAATAAATACTAAGGGATATGAATAAATGTGAGTACTATTATTGGACTAATTTCATTCTTTATCTGAAAGAGTCGTTCTAATTCTAAACGATATATTTAAAAAAAAATTATGGATATATTAATTAATGGATTTTCAATCCAAATTAAGACGCGTTTCTTACCAACCAATCAATAGTTGGTATTTGTAGTTATTGACCAAACAACACGAAAGAAACCTAAATTCCTTCTATATTAGTTATTAGTAAAGTAATTCTAAATTATTCGTTAATAAGAGATTTACTTATTTATTTGAGGCGAATTCAAAATTGTTCGAATTGTATAATCGTCAATTACTGACATTGGTAAACGACCCAAAGCAATTTGATTATAATTCAATTCGTGACGATCATAAGTAGAAAGTTCATATTCTTCAGTCATTGATAAACAATTCGTTGGACAATACTCAACGCAATTACCACAAAATATACAGACTCCGAAATCAATACTGTAATTAAGCAGCCGTTTCTTGCGAATATCAGTTTCCAATTTCCAATCAACAACGGGTAGATCTATAGGACATACACGAACGCATACTTCACAAGCAATACATTTATCAAATTCAAAATGGATTCGACCGCGGAAACGCTCCGCGGTGATTGATTTTTCATAAGGATATTGAATAGTTACGGGTAAACGATTTGCGTGGGATAAAGTAATCATGAAACTTTGACCAATGTACCTTGCAGCTCGTACTGTTTGTTGACCATAATTCATGAACCCAGTTACCATAGAGAACATATCGTTAATATATATATGAATAGTTTTATGTTTGTTTATTTCTCTTGTTTGAGACACGTTGTGAATATAGAATGTTACTTTACAGTGAAAAGAGTTGGAAAGAAGTTGTTAATAATAGATTACCGAGAGAAATAGGTAAAAGAAATTTCCATCCAAGATTCAATAGTTGGTCCATTCTTAGCCTCGGTAAAGTCCATCTTGTTGTGATAGGAATGAACAAGAACAAATAAGTTTTAGCTAATGTAATAAAGATACCAATTATCGCTCCAAAAACTCCACATGTTTTATTTATTTCAAAAAGCTCAGAAACATATATGTCCGGAATAGATATATTCCAACCTCCCAAGTAAAGAACTGTTACAAATAATGAAGAAACCAATAGGTTTAGATAGGAAGCAACATAAAATAACCCAAATTTTATACCCGAGTATTCGGTTTGATAACCTGCTACTAACTCTTCTTCTGCTTCTGGTAAATCAAAAGGTAATCTCTCACATTCTGCTAGGGAAGAAATAAAAAAAATGATAAACCCTATAGGCTGACGCCACAAATTCCATCCCCAAAAACCATATTTTGATTGCGCCTCAACAATATCAATTGTACTTGAACTGTTAGATAATTATAGTCGGTGATACCATCACTGTTACCATCGCTATTACAGAACCGTACATGAGATTTTCACCTCATACGGCTCCTTGAAGGCCAGAAATAAATATAGGGACCGCGTCAGTATTCTTTTTTGAATCTTGATATGTTTGTAGGATGGATAACTATCGGCCGGTCCCAAATTAGACCAATTGAATTCTGTCTGTTATAATTATTTTAATTCAAAATTAAATAAAAAAAGTACTTCTGAATTGATCTCATCCTTTCTTTAATTTAATAATTTCAATAAGAATTTCAATTCTTCTTTGTTCAGTAATAACTTAACTGTTCAATAAAATACTTCTTGTAAAAATATCAATAACCCGTTGGTTTCACGTACGAAAAAAAAATTCTATATTAATTAATGAATTATGACACAAATTATATATCTATTAATATGTATATGGGAAAGAATAAAAGTAACAAAGAATAAATAAAGTATATCTTTATTTATTTTTTTTTTTTCGTTCCTATTCTTCTTTCTATTTCTGAGAAAAAGAGGGCTTTCAAAATAAAGTAAAGGATTATTTCGTTTCGAATAGTTATTTATTAAATCGGTGGATAGGAGTATACTCTGGATTGGAATCGTGTCATGGGGAGTACTGCCTGATCATTTCTACCAACTTAAAGCCCCAATTAGTATTCTTTGTTTGTATATTATGTAAAAATGTCCTTTTGGAGAATTTACATAATCTCCATTACTAATCCTTTACATATGTTCGTGTTTCTAACCATCCACTCGTTTTTGCTCAATCCCCCGTTATGCTAATACATAAAAATGATAGTGAAAACTCAATACGGTTGATCTTTTGAACCCGCTTCAAGTCAGGATGACTAATCAACCAATCTTGGGGGAAACGGTCTCTTCTGTTTATGTTTATTTCCGCTTAACTCTCTAACTCTTATACATAGAAAATGAGAATCAATCTTTTTACTGCGAATTTATATATAAGCTGTTTTCTTTCACTCATATAACTATTTGATTTAGTTCATCAACCCGAATAATGAATAAAAAAAAATTAAGATATCTACTCAATCCATTCCAACCCTTTCCTTGAAAGGAAGGAATAGAGAAAAGTTTCTGTCTATGTATCAACGAATCGCACGTAGAGATATTGATAACACACATAAAGTTAATGGTATTTCATAACTAATCGATTGAGCAGCAGCTCGTAGACCGCCTAAAAAGGAATATTTATTATTTGACCCGTATCCCGACATAAGAAGTCCAATTGGAGCAATACTGGAAATGGCAATCCATAAAAAAACACCGATATTGAGATCCGCTAAAACAAGGTGATATCCAAAAGGAACTACTGAATAGCTTACTAAAATTGATATGACTGCTATGGATGGCCCGATACTGAATAAACGAGTATCCCCCCTAGATGGAAAAAGATTTTCTTTGAAAAGTAGTTTTGTCCCATCTGCTAGAGCTTGAAGAACTCCCAAAGGGCCGGCGTATTCAGGTCCAATACGTTGTTGTATCCCTGCCGATATTTCTCTTTCTAACCATACAATTACCAGTACGCCTATTGTGATTCCCACTACAAGAGTCAAAATAGGAACAAGAACCCATAGAATTCCATAAACCTCTTTAAAAAATTCTAATCTAGAAAAAGAATCGATATCTTGTACTTCCGGTGTATCAATTATCATTTCAACGATCAACTTCTCCCATAATGATATCTATACTACCTAGTATCGTCATAATATCAGCCAATTTCATTCTTTTAACTAACCGCGGAAGAATTTGCAAATTGATAAAACCCGGCGGGCGGATTTTCCATCTCCAAGGAAAACCACTCTGATCCCCTATGAGAAAAATTCCCAATTCTCCCTTTGGGGCTTCTACTCTCACATAAAGTTCTTGTTTCGGCAATTCAAATGTAGGAGACGGCTTTTTACTAATAAATCGATATTCAAAATCATTCCATTCCGGATTCCTTTCTCTATCAAAGTATCGTATTTCTAAATTCTCATAGGGTCCCCCTGGAATTCCTTCCAGGGCCTGTTGAATAATTTTTACGGATTCTATCATTTCACCAATTCGGACTAGATAACGAGCCAATGAATCTCCTTCTTTTTGCCACTGTACTTCCCAATCAAATTCGTCGTAACATTCATAATGATCAACTTTACGAAGATCCCATTGTATTCCGGAAGCTCGCAGCATTGGTCCCGATAAACCCCAATTTATTACTTCCTCTCTACCAATAATGCCTACTCCCTCGACTCGTTCTAAAAAAATAGGATTTCGTGTAATAAGTTTTTGATATTCAGCAACTCTTGTTAAAAAATAATCGCAGAAATCCAAACATTTATCTATCCAGCCATGAGGTAGATCGGCCGCTACTCCTCCGATACGAAAATAATTATGCATCATTCTCATACCGGTGGCAGCTTCGAATAGATCATATACTAATTCTCTTTCTCTGAAAATATAGAAAAAGGGAGTTTGTGCACCAATATCCGCCATAAAAGGACCGAGCCATAACAGATGAGAAGCTATACGACTCAACTCCAACATAATTATTCTGATATAGCTGGCTCTTTTAGGTACTTGAATATTTCCCAACTGTTCCGGTCCGTTTACAGTTATTGCTTCTGTGAACATAGTAGCTAAATAATCCCACCGTGTTACATAAGGCAAATATTGTATAATTGTTCGATTTTCCGCAATTTTTTCCATTCCTCGGTGTAAATAACCCAATATTGGTTCACAGTCAATAACATCTTCACCATCTAGAGTAATGATGAGTCGAAGAACACCATGCATTGATGGGTGGTGGGGGCCCATATTGACTATCATGAGGTCTTTTCTTGTAGCCGGTATATTCATAGGTTTTTCCTCGATTCATTCTTTCATGAATTGCTGAAAACGAAAAAAAGTTCATTAAAATTCAAGATCTAATAAATCAAATAATTCAAAATGCCTTTATAAAAATCAAATTAACGAGTTTTTGACTCCCGAATATCCAACCGATTAATTAATTCTTTATAACATATTCTATTTTTCTTTGACAAATAAGACAGTAATCGTTGGCGTTTTCCCAGAATTTTACGTAAACCTCTCTGAGATAAATAGTCTTTTTTGTGTAATTGTAAATGTGAAGTAAGTCTTCGTATCCTATTGGTGAAACTAACTATTTGAAATTCAACAGATCCTCTGTTTTCGTCTTTTTCTTCTTGTGAAATAACTGAGATGAATGAATTTTTTACCATAAACTGAAATCTTCTCTCCCCCCCTCTTTTTATTTTAAGATATTTTTTATTGATAGATATCTTTATTGATCAGTAATAATAATGCCCCTAATTTTTATTTGGTATATACAAAAATTTGTATTTCGTTATTAATTTCTAATTTTTTTAATTTAATAAAACTTACTCAATCCTATTTTCATTTTAAAATTGAATTTGAAAGGGGATACAAAAGTATGGTTGGTTTCTTCACTCACAAAAGATAAAAGTTTAGACCTAAAATAATAAAATTTTGTTCATTCTAGATCTAATTGATATGTCATTGAATTAGTATCATGTATCAGAATGGAATGTAAGACAATGTATGCGTGCATCTCTTTGTCGTCATAGACCAGATATGTTATGGGAAATATAGGAAAAATGTACTATTAATGAATTTTCAATCGCGGATACATACGTATCCTTACCATACTGAAACAACTGCCATTATTGGTATTAAACCAATAACGATTCATACAAGCTAAATCTTCTAATCGATAATTGGGCCAAAGAAATAGCTTTAATTTTATAATTTTTTTTTTATATTTTTTGCTTTTATCCACAACTTGACTGTTTACCTCATTCCCATTACAAAAAGATGCCTTTCTATGTCTATTCTTAGAATTTAAACAAATTAGAATTCGCAATTCTCTACGACGTCTAGGCGATAAAATATTTTCAGGAACAAACAAATCATAATTTTTTTTATATCTATTTCCAGTCATCTTTTGATGTTTTGTAATGACTTCATCAGAATTCTTATCAACATGTTTTTTTTCTCGGTATCTTTGATTTATTTGATGTTTACTTTTATGAACTAATGAAATACCGAGGGTTTGATACATAATAAATTTTCCATCATTTTTTATAGCTAGACGAATTGGTTCAATAATCAAAAATCCCCTTTTAATAAATTCTGTAAGAGTTACATCTTTCTGAATCGTCAAAATATCCAGACTCATTTCGCCCCTTTGAATAGAGGATATAGTAATTTCTCTTGGATTTATCAGTCTAAGCAGGAGACAATATACGTTGATGTTATTGATTATTTTTTTATTTAAAGAATCATCCCATCTCAATTGAAAATACAAATACCTTTTTAGGAAGAAATCAAACTCCGCTTTTGTATTGATCTTGTATTGCTTTTTATTTCTATGTTTTTTCATGTCCGATCCCGTATAATCTTCTTCAACATCTTTTTCTTGGTTTGAAAGAGCTGATTTAAGATCTGCTTGGCCCGTGGATTCTTTTTCTCCTTGATTTCGGTTTTCTAATTCAAGAGATTTTTTTTCATTCGACGATATTGATATAAAAGGATCTCTTTTTTTATTTCCAGTGATGCTTTTGTTTTCACTAGCATTTTTTTTTATATTAGAATTAAAAAGTAGTAATTTAATTGGTATAACCCACGGTTTCATTTTATACGTATTATAAAGTCTCACAAATTCTGGCAAGAACCAAAGTTCCAGATTTGATATGGGACGACTTAGTATTTCTTCATTCATTCCCATCCAATCCAAAAGGGGTTTTTGATTGGATAGGTTGATTTTTTGGTCTTGCTGAAGTGTGAGATAAAAAAGACCCTTATTATTGATTTTATCAATTATTTGATACTTATTAACCCTAGTCTTAGTATATTTATTACTGTTAGTGTCAGTATCAATATTGATCCAGGCCTCAATATCGACCTTCGTTTTAAGACAAAAATCGAGAATTCTCCAATCAAAAAATTTTCTATCCGTATTTTTATCCATATCTCGAATATCATCTTCTACCATATTAAATGATTTTTGTTTATGTGTGTTGTAATTATAAAAAATATCTTGGTTAGTTTTTACTTGTAATGGTGATCCATAAATTGAAGAGTACTTCTTAGTTTCAGAATTTATAGATTTATATGCTAAAAGATCATATCTATATTGTTTTTTAAAATTATCCTTTTGATTCAATAATAAATCCGTTTCAATTTTTGTTTTTTTTTCGTAGTGAAGTAATTCATCTTTTTCATATAAATCACACAAATCTTTATATAAATCTTTATTTTGAGCTATACAGTTCAATATATTTCGCCATTTTTGTGGTACTACTCTAGACCATTTAATTTGAGATACATCACATTGATATTGATAATGACTCCTTAACCAATTTGTCCATTGATTCATTCCAGAATTGCGAAGATTCTTAGGTCTTAATTCGGAATGAAATAGTTCTTGTCTTACAACAAAAAAATCCTTTATTTCATTCTTAAGAAAAAGGGGGGTTCCATTATATTGAAATACGGATTTCAATTTCTCTAACTTAATAAGTTGGGTTTGTGATAATTTGTAAAATACATATGCTTGTGAAAAGTAAGATAAGTCAAAAAAAGTCTTTGAATTCTTTTGACTAAGACTAATATTAGTATTAGAAAGTGACTCTTTTATAATCGAAATAAATTTAATTAAACTTTGATTTGTTTTATTAATTCTTTCTTGATTTGCTTCATTACTGTTAATGTTTTTATTAATAATTTTTTTTGTTGATTCAAGAAAAAGTTGTGTATTGATACTAGGAATATTAATCATAGATAGAAAGATATCTATGTATATCTTTTCAATGAAAAATATTATAAAATAATGGGATTTACGGATTAATCGAGCAGTTCTTCTTTTTAATATCTGCCAAATATTTTTTTGTGATTCCAATCTTTTATCATCATAACTTATTTTGTTAGAACTCAAATTTCTATCTGAAGTTATAAATCCCTTTTTCTTGTCTTTTGTAATTTTTTCTATTTGATTTATGATTGTGTTTATTCTATCAGTCAGATCTTGCATTTTTTTTTCTGTTAATGAATAATTTGTCCAATCCTGAGATCTAATTTGAATGGACGATTCCTGAATCATCCGATTACTGATTATTGAATCTTTTTTAATTTCACTCAATTCATATACTTCTATTTCTCTCAATCCAAATAATATAATTGGGTTTATTTTTGAGAGTTCTTTTATTATTTCTTTTATAAACAGAATGTTTTTAATGATCCATTTTTTTGGTTTTTTTGAGACATTTAGAAACAATTTTGTTTGTTCTTTAAAAATTCCTAGAATTATAAAACATTTCTTTTGCAATTTTTTTATTTTTTTTTTTAGTTCTTTTAAAATCGGTTCAAAAAATGAAAGTTTTTTTCTGGGAGAACCAAAAGGTAGTTCAGCTTCCATTCCAAAAATTGTTAAAAAACAAAAATCATTTTTTTGACCTTGCTTTTTCATTGGATCGTTATAAGGGGCTCGTAACTTAGATCTGTGCCAAGGTTTAAGACGAAAAGGAAATAGGATCTTGATCTGAATGCCGTCTGTTAACCAGTTTTTTGGAAATTCTTTTTCTGATAATTGAACGCCGTTATAGGTACATTTAACATGCATTTCTCTATTCCAATCCTTTAAGTCCTCATACCATTCCGGAAATTGAAATAATAGTATACGGACGATATTTTTAGCTATTATCAATGAAGGTAATATAATATATTTTCTAAGAATTGATTGGGTTACTAATAAAAAACCTCTCATTACTTGAGCAAGTAAAATACTATCCCAGGCTTCCGCTATTTGTATACGCACTTTCTCCTTTCTTTTGTCTTCTTCTTTTTTGTCCTCCTCTTTTTTTTTCGCGCTTTCTTTTGTCTTTTTCTCTGTATAATTCGAAATTGTGAATTCTGTGTTTTTCCACATCCAATTTCTAAAAATTTTTTTCATCCGTTCAGAAATATCAAAAAAAAAAAAAAAAGATTTGTCTATTCGGTCCAAAAAAAGAGGGGAATGCGCATTTGCTTCAAAGAGTTTCCAAGTAACTGTTTTACGTCTTTGAGCGCGCATGGAGCCTTTGA